GCTAGCGTAGCTTACTTAAAGCATAACACTGAAGATGTTAAGACGGGCCCTAGAAAGCCCCGCAAGCATAAAAGCTTGGTCCTGACTTTACTATCAACTTTGGTTAAATTTATACATGCAAGTATCCGCATCCCTGTGAGAATGCCCTACTGTACTCTGTATGAGAACAAGGAGCTGGTATCAGGCACAGCCTCCCGCTAGCCCATGACACCTTGCTAAGCCACACCCCCAAGGGACTTCAGCAGTAATAAATATTAAGCCATAAGTGCAAACTTGACTTAGTCAAAATCAAGAGGGCCGGTAAAACTCGTGCCAGCCACCGCGGTTATACGAGAGGCTCAAGTTGATAGACAACGGCGTAAAGAGTGGTTAATATACAGTAATACTAAAGCCGAACACCTCCAAAACTGTTATACGTACTTGAAGGCAGGAAGAACCCCCACGAAAGTGGCTTTAAATACATGACCCCACGAAAGCTAGGGCCCAAACTGGGATTAGATACCCCACTATGCCTAGCCGTAAACAAAGGCAATAATTATATATTTGCTCGCCAGGGAACTACAAGTTCAAGCTTAAAACCCAAAGGACTTGGCGGTGCTTTAGACCCACCTAGAGGAGCCTGTTCTAGAACCGATAATCCCCGTCTAACCTCACCCTCTCTTGCTTATCCCGCCTATATACCGCCGTCGTCAGCTCACCCCGTGAGGGACCAATAGTAAGCAAAATTGGTACAACCTAAAACGTCAGGTCGAGGTGTAGCGTATGAGAGGGAAAGAAATGGGCTACATTCACTGAATCAGTGAACCACGGAAGATGAAATGAAATGAACATCCTAAGGAGGATTTAGAAGTAAGAGGGGAATAGAGAGCCCCCCTGAAACTGGCCCTGAAGCGCGCACACACCGCCCGTCACTCTCCCCGAACAATAAGACTACAACTAAATAAAAAGACAGCCACACACAAGGGGAGGCAAGTCGTAACATGGTAAGTGTACCGGAAGGTGCACTTGGAAAAACCAGAGCGTGGCTAAGCAAGCATAGCATCTCCCTTACACCGAGAAGACATCCGTGCAAACCGGATCGCACTGATAATCCCAAAAGCTAGCCCGACCACCCCAAAACAACAAACAACATTTATAAACCCAAAAACCCCAATAAACACAAATTAAACCATTTTTCCCCCCGAGTATGGGAGACAGAAAAGGAAATAGGCGCTATAAAAAAGTACCGCAAGGGAAAGCTGAAAGAGAAGTGAAACAACCCAGTTAAGACCAAAAAAGCAGAGATTTATCCTCGTACCTTTTGCATCATGAATTAGCCAGCATGCCCGAGCAAAGCGCACTTTATGTTCGAAGCCCCGAAACCAAGCGAGCTACTCCAAGACAGCCTATGACAGGGCAAACCCGTCTCTGTGGCAAAAGAGTGGGAAGAGCTTTGAGTAGAGGTGATAGACCTACCGAGCTTGGTAATAGCTGGTTGCCTAAGAACTGAATAGAAGTTCAGCCTTTTAATATCCTCAACTTAAAAATGGTATTACCTATGCCAAACCAAAAGGAATTAAAAGAGTTACTCAAAAGAGGTTCAGCCCTTTTGAGGCAAGACACAACTTTATGATGAAGGCTAAAGATTAAAAGAAACAAGGAAAAACACCCAGGTGGGCTTAAAAGCAGCCACCCTTAGAGAAAGCGTTAAAGCTCCAATAATAAATAACCTCTAATAACAACAACAACATCTCAAACCTCAAAATATTATTAGGCCATTTTACGCCCCCGTAAAAAAGACCCTGCTAGTATGAGTAATAAGAGGGATATGACCCTCTCCCAACACCCGTGTAAATCAGAACGAACATACCACTGAAAATTAACGCCCCCAATACATAGAGGGAATCAAGACAACCAACACATTAAACGAGAAAACCCCTCCCCCACCAAAGCGTTACCCCAACACAGGAGTGTCCAAGGAAAGACTAAAAGAAAAAGAAGGAACTCGGCAAACACTGGCCTCGCCTGTTTACCAAAAACATCGCCTCTTGCACCCCTAGTATAAGAGGTCCCGCCTGCCCTGTGACCAAAAGTTTAACGGCCGCGGTATTCTGACCGTGCGAAGGTAGCGCAATCACTTGTTTTTTAAATGAAGACCAGTATGAATGGCATAACGAGGGCTGAGCTGTCTCCTTTCTCCAGTCAATGAAATTGATCTGCCCGTGCAGAAGCGGGTATATGAACACAAGACGAGAAGACCCTATGGAGCTTCAGACACCAGAACAGCCCATATAATGCCCTTTCCCTAAAACAAAGTTAAGAGTAAAATTAAGTGGCCCCTGCTCTATTGTCTTTGGTTGGGGCGACCGCGGAGAAACAAAAATCTTCCATGTGGAATGGGACCTAACCCCCCAAAACCAGAGCTACAGCTCTAATTAACAGAACTTCTAAAAAGACCCGGCAGAGCCGATCAACGGACCGAGTTACCCTAGGGATAACAGCGCAATCCTCTTTTAGAGCCCATATCGACAAGAGGGTTTACGACCTCGATGTTGGATCAGGACATCCTAATGGTGCAGCAGCTATTAAGGGTTCGTTTGTTCAACGATTAAAGTCCTACGTGATCTGAGTTCAGACCGGAGAAATCCAGGTCAGTTTCTATCTGTGAAACATTCTTTTCCAGTACGAAAGGACCGAAAAGGAGAGGTCCCTGCTAAAAATAAACCTCACCCCCACCTAATGATTTAGAATAAAATAGATAAGGAGGCGTACCCCAAAGCCTAAGAACAAAGGCACGTTAAGGTGGCAGAGCCCGGCTAAATGCAAAAGGCCTAAGCCCTTTATACAGGGGTTCAACTCCTCTCCTTAACTATGATTACAATAATTATTACACACATTTTAAATCCACTAGCCTATATCGTCCCCGTCCTCCTAGCTGTCGCATTCTTAACACTAATTGAACGAAAAGTACTAGGATACATGCAACTACGAAAAGGCCCGAACATCGTAGGACCATACGGCCTTTTTCAACCCATTGCCGACGGCGTAAAACTCTTTATTAAAGAGCCCGTACGGCCATCCACTGCCTCACCCGTACTATTTCTTCTTTCCCCCATACTCGCCCTTACACTGGCCCTAATTTTATGAGCCCCTATACCCCTCCCCCACCCAGTAGCCGACATCAACCTAACAATTCTATTCATTTTGGCTCTCTCGAGCCTCGCCGTATATTCAATTCTTGGCTCCGGATGAGCATCCAACTCAAAATACGCACTAATTGGGGCCCTCCGAGCAGTCGCCCAGACAATTTCATACGAAGTCAGCCTAGCACTAATCCTTTTAAGCGTAATTATTCTTGCAGGAGGCTTTACCCTTCAAACTTTCACCACCGCACAAGAAAGTATCTGAATGATTCTACCCGCATGACCCTTGGGCGCCATATGATACATCTCCACCCTTGCAGAGACAAACCGGGCCCCTTTTGACCTCACAGAAGGAGAGTCTGAGCTAGTCTCAGGATTCAACGTAGAATATGCCGGAGGCCCATTCGCCTTATTTTTCCTTGCCGAATACGCCAACATTTTACTAATAAATACCCTATCAGCCGTACTATTTTTAGGGGCCTCCCATCTGCCCAACCTCCCTGAATTCACCACAGCAAATTTAATAACCAAAGCGGCTCTTCTCTCAATCTTATTCCTATGAGTCCGAGCATCATACCCCCGATTCCGATACGACCAGCTTATACACCTAACCTGAAAAAACTTTTTGCCCCTCACCCTGGCCTTGATTATTTGACACCTCTCTCTCCCACTAACACTTGCATCCCTGCCACCTCAAACATAGAAGGAGCCGTGCCTGAAATAAAGGGCCACTTTGATAGAGTGAATCATGAGGGTTAAAATCCCTCCAGCTCCTTAGAAAAAAGGGACTCGAACCCTAACCGAAGAGATCAAAACTCTTAGTGCTTCCACTACACCACTTCTAGTAAAGTCAGCTAAAATAAGCTCTTGGGCCCATACCCCAAACATGTTGGTTAAAATCCCTCCTTTACTAATGAGCCCTTTCATTATAGCCCTCCTCCTATTTGGCCTCGGCTTAGGAACTACCGTTACATTCATAAGCTCGCACTGACTATTAGCCTGAATAGGACTAGAAATCAACACACTAGCCATCCTCCCACTCATAGCCCAACACCACCACCCACGAGCAATTGAAGCCACCACAAAATATTTTCTCACCCAAGCAACAGCAGCCGCTACCTTATTATTCGCCAGCATCACCAACGCCTGACTCACAGGACAATGGGACATTCAACTAATAAATCACCCACTACCCACAACAATAGTAATTATTGCCCTATCACTAAAACTAGGACTAGCCCCCCTACACACCTGATTACCTGAAGTATTACAAGGCCTAGACCTCACAACCGGGCTGATCCTATCAACCTGACAAAAATTAGCACCCTTTGCTCTATTGACTCAAATCTCCTCCTCCAACCAAACCTTGCTTGTTCTCCTGGCATTAGCCTCAACACTAATTGGGGGGTGGGGAGGACTAAACCAAACCCAACTCCGAAAAATCCTGGCCTACTCTTCAATCGCCCACCTGGGGTGAATACTACTCATTATCCAGTTTGCCCCAACCCTAACCCTCCTAGCCCTAACCACCTACCTAATCATAACATCCTCCGCCTTCCTCACATTAAAAATAACAAACACAACAACCATCAACATATTAGCCGCATCATGGGCCAAATATCCTCTTATTACCACCGCAATACCCCTAGTCCTCCTATCATTAGGCGGGCTGCCCCCTCTCACAGGCTTCATGCCAAAATGATTAATTTTACAAGAACTCACTAAACAACAACTTCCCGCCACCGCAACATTTGCCGCCCTCACCGCCCTCCTCAGCCTCTACTTCTACTTGCGACTATCTTACGCAATAACCCTGACCGTCTCCCCCAACAACTTAGCAGGCACAACCCCTTGACGAACCGCCCCCCGCCAAACAACCCTTCCTCTCACCACCTCTACATTAATAACCCTCCTTTTGCTACCCCTCACCCCCACAATAGTAAGCCTACTAAACCTTTAAGGGACTTAGGATAGTACCTTAGACCAAAAGCCTTCAAAGCTTTAAGCGGGAGTGAAAACCTCTCAGCCCCTGATAAGACCTGCAGGATACTAACCCACATCTTCTGCATGCAAAACAGACACTTTAATTAAGCCAAGGCCTTACTAGATGGGCAGGCTTTGATCCTACAAACTTTTAGTTAACAGCTAAATGCCCCAACCAACGAGCATCCATCTACTTTCCCCCGCCTGCCTACTTATAAAAGGCGGGGGAAAGCCCCGGCAGACGTTACTCTGCTTCTTAAGATTTGCAATCTTATATGTAATACACCTCAAGGCTTGATAAAAAGAGGGCTTAAACCTCTGTATATGGGGCTACAATCCACCGCTTAAACTCTCAGCCATTTTACCTGTGGCAATCACACGCTGGTTCTTCTCGACCAACCATAAAGACATTGGCACCCTTTATCTTGTATTTGGTGCCTGAGCCGGAATAGTGGGCACGGCCCTAAGCCTTTTAATTCGGGCTGAACTAAGTCAGCCGGGAGCTTTATTAGGAGACGACCAAATTTATAATGTCATCGTTACAGCACATGCTTTTGTAATAATTTTCTTTATAGTAATACCAGTCATAATTGGAGGCTTCGGAAACTGATTAATTCCTTTAATGATTGGCGCCCCAGACATGGCATTCCCTCGGATAAATAACATAAGCTTCTGACTGCTGCCCCCCTCCTTTCTGCTCCTATTAGCCTCATCAGGAGTTGAAGCCGGAGCGGGGACAGGATGAACTGTATATCCCCCCCTTGCAGGCAATCTCGCACACGCCGGGGCCTCCGTCGATTTAACAATTTTTTCACTTCATTTAGCCGGCATTTCTTCTATTCTAGGTGCAATTAATTTTATTACCACAATTCTTAATATAAAACCCCCGGCTATCACACAGTACCAAACACCTCTCTTTGTGTGGGCTGTTTTAATTACAGCCGTACTCTTACTTCTGTCCCTGCCCGTACTTGCTGCCGGCATTACTATACTTTTAACAGACCGAAACTTAAATACAACCTTCTTTGACCCGGCAGGCGGAGGAGACCCAATCCTATACCAACACCTATTTTGATTTTTTGGGCACCCAGAAGTATATATTTTAATTCTCCCAGGGTTTGGTATAATTTCCCACATCGTAGCATATTATGCCGGGAAAAAAGAACCCTTTGGATATATAGGCATGGTCTGAGCTATAATAGCCATTGGCCTACTTGGCTTTATTGTATGAGCCCATCACATATTTACAGTAGGCATAGATGTAGACACCCGGGCCTACTTCACCTCAGCCACAATAATTATCGCGATTCCAACAGGAGTCAAAGTATTTAGCTGACTGGCCACCCTTCACGGAGGAGCCATTAAATGAGAAGCCCCACTTTTATGATCCCTCGGCTTTATTTTCCTATTTACTGTTGGAGGCCTAACAGGAATTGTACTAGCCAACTCCTCCCTAGATATTATACTTCACGACACCTACTACGTTGTAGCACACTTCCACTATGTCTTATCAATAGGCGCTGTTTTCGCCATTATAGCAGGATTCGTGCACTGATTCCCCCTTCTTACGGGCTACACCCTTCATAGTACATGATCAAAAATTCACTTTGGGGTTATATTTGTGGGCGTTAATTTAACATTTTTCCCACAACACTTCTTAGGCCTAGCCGGAATGCCTCGCCGTTATTCTGACTACCCAGACGCCTATACGCTTTGAAACTCAATTTCCTCTCTAGGCTCCCTGGTCTCCCTTACAGCCGTAATTATATTTTTATTTATTATCTGAGAAGCATTCACAGCTAAACGCGAAGTACTCTCAGTAGAACTTACCGCAACTAACATTGAATGGCTTCATGGCTGCCCTCCTCCTTACCACACTTTTGAAGAACCAGCCTTTGTGCAAGCACAAATCCCGCACTAACGAGAAAGGGAGGAGTCGAACCCCCGTAGACTGGTTTCAAGCCAGTCACATTACCGCTCTGCCACTTTCTTCATAAGACACTAGTATAAGGGACAATACAATGCTTTGTCAAGGCAGAACTGCGGGTTAAATCCCCGCGTACCTTATAATGGCCCACCCCGCACAACTAGGATTTCAAGACGCTGCTTCTCCCATCATAGAAGAGCTCCTACACTTTCATGATCATGCATTAATAATTGTATTCCTTATCAGCGCTTTCGTCCTTTACATTATTGTTGCAATAGTAACAACCAAGCTAACTAACATATATATTCTGGACTCCCAAGAAATTGAAATTATTTGGACAATTCTTCCTGCAATTATCCTTATCCTTATCGCCCTTCCCTCCCTACGAATTTTATACCTAATAGATGAAATTAATAGTCCACATCTGACTGTAAAAGCAATCGGACATCAATGATACTGAAGCTACGAGTACACAGACTATAATGAACTAAATTTTGACTCATATATAGTACCAACACAAGACCTTTCCCCGGGGCAGTTCCGCCTGCTAGAGGTAGATCACCGAATAATTGTACCCTCAGAAACCCCTGTACGAGTTTTAGTAACCGCAGAAGATGTATTACACTCATGGGCAGTCCCCGCCCTTGGTGTAAAAATGGATGCAGTCCCAGGACGGCTAAACCAGACAGCCATCGTCGCCTCCCGCCCAGGAGTATTTTACGGCCAATGTTCAGAAATTTGTGGGGCGAACCATAGTTTTATACCTATCGTAGTAGAAGCAGTGCCTATAAAATATTTCCAAAACTGATCCACTTTAATGATTGAAGACGCTTCGCTAAGAAGCTAAACTGGGCCCACAGCGTTAGCCTTTTAAGCTAAAGATTGGTGCCTCCCAACCACCCTTAGCGACATGCCTCAACTAAATCCTGCCCCATGACTTGCAATCTTTGTATTTTCATGACTAGTCTTTCTCACGGTTCTCCTGCCGAAAGTACTAGATTTTATCCCTCCAAACAGCCCCTCAGCTCAAAACACAAAAACTTCAGAAAAAGGATCTTGAAACTGACCATGATATTAAACTTCTTTGACCAATTTATAAGCCCCACTATACTAGGAATTCCCTTAATCGCACTTGCCCTTATCGCCCCCTGCCTTCTCCTGCCTGCCTCCTGCCCCCAATGACGTGCCAACCGCCTTCTTACAATACAGGGATGGTTTATTATCCGATTTACCGCACAACTATTCGCCCCATTATATGTAGGGGGCCATAAATGAGCAGTAATATTAACCTCACTAATATTGTTCCTGATTTCACTCAACATACTAGGGCTCCTACCATATACCTTTACCCCTACAACACAGCTCTCAATAAGCCTGGGCTTTGCCGTTCCGCTGTGACTAGCCACAGTCCTTATTGGCCTACGAAATCAACCAACCGCCGCCCTGGGGCACCTCCTTCCAGAAGGGACCCCCACCCCTTTAATTCCGGTCCTCATTATTATCGAAACAATTAGCTTATTTATCCGCCCACTAGCCCTAGGTGTCCGACTTACAGCAAACTTGACCGCCGGCCACCTTCTCATGCAACTTATCGCAACTGCTAGCTTTGTTCTGCTTCCTTTAATGCCCGCAGTCGCAATTTCTACCGCAATCCTTTTATTACTTTTAACCCTCTTAGAAGTAGCAGTGGCAATAATCCAAGCCTATGTTTTTGTACTCCTACTTAGCCTTTATTTACAAGAAAACGTCTAATGGCCCACCAAGCACATGCATATCATATAGTTGACCCCAGCCCCTGACCCCTCACAGGGGCAATTGCCGCCCTTCTAATAACCTCCGGGCTTGCCATCTGGTTCCATTACAACTCCATAACCCTAATCTTTCTAGGCACAATTCTTCTTCTATTAACAATATATCAATGATGACGAGATATCATTCGAGAAAGCACCTTCCAAGGCCACCACACACCCCCAGTACAAAAAGGCCTACGATATGGTATAATTTTATTCATTACATCAGAAGTTTTTTTCTTCCTAGGCTTTTTCTGAGCTTTTTTCCACTCAAGCCTGGCCCCGACCCCCGAAATTGGGGGCTGCTGACCTCCAACAGGAATCACCCCCCTAGACCCCTTCAGCGTACCCCTGCTTAACACCGCTGTGCTTTTATCCTCAGGAGTAACAGTCACATGGGCCCACCACAGCATTATAGAAGGCAAACGAAATCAAGCAATTCAATCACTAGCCCTAACAATTTTACTAGGTGCATACTTTACAGTACTTCAGGCAATAGAATATTATGAAGCCCCATTCACCATCGCTGATAGTGTTTATGGTGCCACATTTTTCGTAGCAACTGGATTCCACGGACTACATGTTATTATTGGCACCACATTCCTTGCTATCTGCCTCCTGCGGCAAATTAACTACCACTTCACCACAGAGCACCACTTTGGGTTTGAAGCAGCCGCCTGATATTGACACTTTGTAGACGTTGTGTGGCTCTTCTTATATATTTCAATTTACTGATGAGGCTCGTATCTTTCTAGTACTAAATATAAGTATTAGTGACTTCCAATCACAAGGTCTTGGTTAAAGTCCAAGGAAAGATAATGAACCTAATTACCACCGTAACCATTATTGCCGTGGCCCTCTCAACTATCCTAGCAATCGTTTCATTTTGGCTCCCCCTCATAAACCCCGACCAAGAAAAACTCTCCCCATACGAATGTGGCTTTGACCCCCTGGGCTCAGCACGCCTTCCTTTCTCCCTGCGATTTTTTCTGGTGGCAATTTTATTCCTATTATTTGACTTAGAAATTGCCCTTTTATTGCCTCTCCCCTGAGGAGACCAACTTTTCTCCCCCCTAACCACCTTCTTTTGCGCATTCTTAGTACTATCACTGCTCACCCTCGGACTTGTATATGAATGAGTACAAGGGGGCCTTGAATGAGCTGAATAGGTAGTTATTTTAATTAAAATATTTGATTTCGGCTCAAGAGCTTGTGGTTAAAGTCCACAACTACCTAATGACCCCTGTACATTTTACCTTTTCAACCGCATTTCTACTAGGGCTGGCCGGCCTAACATTTCACCGAACACACCTTCTATCCGCCCTCCTTTGCTTAGAAGGAATAATACTTTCCCTTTTTCTGGCCCTCTCCCTCTGAACCCTTGAACTAAACACTACAAATTTCTCAACCTCCCCTATACTCCTCCTTGCATTTTCAGCCTGCGAAGCAAGCGCAGGCCTAGCCCTTTTAGTCGCCACCGCCCGCACTCACGGAACCGACTGCTTACAAAGCTTAAACCTCCTACAATGCTAAAAATTTTAATTCCAACAATTATGCTAATCCCAACCACATGGCTGACCCCCGCCAAATGACTCTGACCAGCATCCCTTTTCCACAGCCTACTAATTGCGCTAGCCAGCCTTCTCTGACTTAAAACCCCTCCTGAAACCGGATGAGCCACCCTCAACTCATCAATAGCCACCGACCCCCTGTCAACCCCCCTCTTGGTGCTAACTTGCTGACTTCTACCCCTAATAATCTTAGCCAGCCAAAATCACACAGCCACCGAACCAATTAACCGGCAACGAATATTCATCACACTCCTGACCCTCCTTCAAACTTTCCTAATCCTGGCCTTCTCCGCCACCGAAATTATTTTATTTTACATTATATTTGAAACAACCCTAATCCCCACTCTTATTTTAATTACCCGCTGGGGAAACCAAACAAAACGCCTAAATGCTGGGACCTATTTCTTATTTTATACCCTTGCGGGGTCCCTTCCCCTCTTAGTAGCCCTTCTCCTACTACAAAATACCACCGGGACTCTCTCACTATTGACACTATCCTACGCCCCCGCCCAAACAATACTAACTACCGCCGATAAAATCTGATGAGCGGGCTGCCTAATTGCCTTCCTTGTAAAAATGCCCTTATACGGCATACACCTTTGACTACCAAAAGCCCACGTTGAAGCCCCCATCGCCGGCTCAATAGTACTAGCCGCCATCCTCCTAAAACTTGGGGGCTATGGAATAATGCGAATAATAATCATACTGGAGCCCCTAACAAATGAACTAAGCTACCCCTTTATTATCCTGGCCCTCTGGGGAGTGCTCATAACCGGGATAATTTGTTTACGACAAACAGCTCTAAAATCACTAATCGCCTACTCATCCGTCGGACACATGGGCCTTGTAGCAGCCGGAATTCTTACCCAAACCCCCTGAGTATTCACCGGAGCCCTAATTTTAATGATTGCCCACGGACTTACTTCCTCAGCCCTATTCTGTCTCGCAAACACCAACTATGAACGCACACATAGCCGAACAATACTTCTAGCCCGAAGCTTACAAATAGTCCTCCCTTTAATAGTGACATGATGATTCATTGCAAGCCTGGCAAACCTTGCCCTCCCCCCGCTGCCCAACTTAATGGGCGAACTAATAATCATTACATCCCTATTCAACTGAAGCTGATATACCTTTATTTTAACCGGGGCCGGAACACTAATTACCGCCAGCTACTCCCTCTACATATTCTTAATAACACAACGACGGCCAATTCCCCCCCACATTATAAACATCGCCCCCTCCCACACCCGGGAACACCTTCTATTAGCCTTACACCTCCTCCCCCTACTACTACTAATTATGAAACCAGCATTAATCTGGGGATGGACTTCCTGTGGGCATAGTTTAGCCAAAACATTAGATTGTGATTCTAAAGATAGAGGTTAAAACCTCCTTGTCCACCGAGAAAGACTTGCCAGTAACGAAGACTGCTAATCCTCGTACCTTCGGTTGAATTCCGAAGCTCTCTCGCACGGCTTTCAAAGGATAACAGCTAATCCATTGGTCTTAGGAACCAAAGACTCCTGGTGCACCCCCAAGTAAGACTTATGACCCCATCATGTTTTCCTCTAACGTTGTCATCATCATTGTGATCCTGGTCGCAATGGTTATCTCAACCCTATTCTCGTCCACCCAAAACAACTGAACCACCGCTTATATTAAAACCGCAGTTCAACTCGCATTTTTCATTAGTCTTCTTCCACTATTCTTATTTTTATCTCAAGGCAGTAGAAGCAGTAACCACACACTGAACCTGAATAAACACACTAACCTTCGATATCAGTATTAGTTTCAAATTTGACTTCTACTCGCTTACCTTTATGCCTATCGCACTGTACGTCACCTGGTCTATTATAGAATTCGCCTCATGATACATACACACCGACCCCTTCGTGGGCCGATTTTTTAAGTACTTACTTACCTTCCTAATTGCAATGCTAATTCTTGTAACCGCTAACAATATATTTCAGCTCTTTATTGGCTGAGAAGGAGTTGGCATTATATCCTTTCTACTCATCGGCTGATGGTACGGACGAGCTGATGCTAATACAGCAGCCCTACAAGCCGTACTCTTCAACCGAATCGGAGATATTGGACTCCTATTTGCCATAGCTTGAATGGCCACCACCATAAACTCATGAGAACTTCAACAAATCTTTTTAACCTCCAAAAATATAGACCTCACGTATCCCCTGCTGGGCCTAATTCTGGCCGCCACTGGCAAATCCGCACAATTTGGCCTTCACCCATGACTACCCGCTGCAATAGAAGGCCCGACCCCGGTATCCGCCTTATTGCACTCCAGCACAATAGTCGTAGCAGGGATCTTCCTACTAATCCGAGTTAGCCCACTAATAGAAAACAACCCCACAATCTTGACTATCTGCCTATGCCTCGGCGCCCTTACCACACTATTTACAGCAGCCTGTGCTCTCACCCAAAATGATATCAAAAAAATTATCGCTTTCTCAACATCAAGCCAACTAGGCTTAATAATAGTAGCAATTGGCCTTCAACAGCCACAACTCGCCTTCCTTCACATTTGCACCCACGCTTTCTTCAAGGCCATACTTTTTCTGTGCTCCGGGTCAATTATTCACAGCCTAAATGACGAACAAGACATCCGAAAAATAGGAGGAATACATAACCTAGCCCCCTTTACCTCCTCCTGCCTAACAATTGGGAGCCTCGCCCTCGCAGGCACTCCCTTCCTGGCAGGCTTTTTCTCAAAAGACGCCATTATTGAAGCCTTAAACACCTCCCACTTAAATGCCTGAGCCCTTGTACTAACACTATTAGCCACTTCATTTACCGCAGTCTATAGCCTCCGGGTAGTATTTTTCGTTTCAATGGGCCACCCCCGCTTCAACCCCCTCTCCCCTATTAATGAAAACGACCCCTCCGTAATTAACCCTATTAAACGCCTAGCATGAGGAAGCATTATCGCCGGCCTACTTATTACCTCAAACATCACCCTACCAAAAACCATAGTAATAACCATGCCCCCCCTACTCAAAATTTCTGCTTTATTAGTCACAGCCATTGGATTACTTACAGCCCTCGAGCTGGCACAATTAACAACCAAACAACTCAAACAAACCCCCAACCTAAAGGTTCACCACTTCTCAAACATGCTAGGCTTCTTCCCAACAGTAATTCACCGACTCTCCCCTAAAATAACCCTAATTACAGGACAGCACATCGCCAACCAACTAGTAGATCAAACATGGCTAGAAAAACTAGGACCGAAAGCCTCACTTACACTTAATAAACCCCTTATTACTATAACAAGCAACGCCCAACAAGGATTAGTAAAAACCTTCCTTGCATCCTTTTTATTAACCCTTCTACTACTCACCCTCCCCATCATATTCTAAACCGCCCGAAGTGCCCCACGGCTTAGTCCACGACACACTTCTAACACCACAAACAGTGTCAATAATAAGACCCAAGCACTCAACACTAACATTCACCCCCCAGACGAATACATTAAAGCAACCCCTGAGACATCCCCCCGCAACACAGAGAACTCAACCAACTCGTCCACAGTTGCTCAGCCCCCGCCAAACCACCCCTGCCCTAAAACCCACCCCCCTACACAAACCGCCAGGACATAGACAACAAAATTAATAAAAACTGGACGACTCCCCAAAGTCTCAGGAAAAGGTTCAGCAGCTAAAGCTGCTGAATAAGCAAAAACAACCAATATACCGCCCAAGTAAATTAAAAAAAGGACCAAAGATAAAAACGGTGCCCCATGCCCCACTAATACACCACAACCCATACCAGAGACCACAACTAGGCCCAAAGCCCAAAAAAAGGGGGAAGGGTTAGAAGCAACCACAATTAAGCCCAAAACCAAACCCAGCATAAAAACACACATAATATAAGTCATAGTTCTTACCAAGACTCTAACTAGGACCAACGGCTTGAAAAACCGCCGTTGTATTTCAACTACAAGAACCTAATAATGGCCAACCTACGTAAAACCCACCCCCTCCTAAAAATTGCAAACAATGCACTAGTAGACCTTCCCGCCCCCTCTAACATTTCCGTATGATGAAATTTTGGCTCCCTTCTAGGCCTCTGCCTAATTGCCCAAATTGCCACAGGACTATTCCTCGCCATGCATTATACATCTGACATCGCAACCGCCTTTTCATCCGTCGCCCACATCTGCCGAGATGTAAACTTTGGATGATTAATCCGAAACCTTCATGCCAACGGGGCCTCATTCTTTTTTATTTGCATCTACCTCCACGTCGGCCGAGGCCTATATTACGGATCATACCTTTATAAAGAGACATGAAACATCGGAGTAGTCTTATTACTATTAGTCATAATGACAGCCTTCGTAGGCTACGTTCTTCCCTGGGGACAAATATCTTTTTGAGGGGCCACAGTAATTACAAACCTTCTCTCTGCCGTCCCATATGTCGGAAATACACTAGTACAGTGAATTTGAGGAGGATTCTCAGTAGACAATGCAACCCTAACCCGATTTTTCGCATTCCACTTCCTCTTCCCGTTTGTTATCCTGGCCGTCACAGTACTTCACCTGCTATTTCTACATGAAACAGGCTCCAACAACCCCGCGGGATTAAACTCCGACGCAGACAAAATTCCCTTTCACCCATACTTTTCCTACAAAGACCTTCTAGGTTTCGCCGTTATACTAATAGCATTAACCACCCTCGCTCTCTTTACCCCAAACTACTTAGGAGACCCAGACAACTTCACCCCCGCCAACCCCCTTGTTACTCCCCCACACATTAAACCAGAATGATACTTCTTATTTGCCTACGCCATTCTTCGGTCCATCCCTAATAAACTTGGAGGAGTAATCGCCCTACTCGCCTCCATCCTCGTACTTATACTAGTACCCTTTCTACACACATCTAAACTCCGAAGCTTAACCTTCCGCCCCCTCTCTCAATTCTTATTCTGAACCCTAGTGGCAGACGTAATAATCCTAACCTGAATTGGAGGCATACCCGTAGAACACCCATACATTATCATCGGCCAAATCGCATCAATCCTATACTTCTCTATCTTCCTGCTCTTACTCCCCTTAGCAGGCTGAGTGGAAAACAAACTATTACGAATTACCTGCATTAGTAGCTCAGCGCCAGAGCCCCGGTCTTGTAAACCGGCCGCCGGAGGTTAAAATCCTCCCTACTGCTCAAAGAAAGGAGATTCTAACTCCCACCCCTAGCTCCCAAAGCTAAGATTCTTAATTAAACTATTCTTTGCTAAAATACATATATGTATTAACACCATATATATATATACAACATATATAATAATGCTTTAGGAGATATATATGTATAATCCACATACATAGGCTTTGACCATTCATTCATCAGCAATCTTTCAAGGTTTACTCATTACATAAAAATAAAATTCAACACAACTGCATACTAATAGAAATTACCCAACTGTTTAGTTCAAACCAAGTTAAGACCTAACACTAATTTATGTCGATCATATATACCACGAATCCCCATCTCGTCAATAGCAAAATCCGATACAGACAAGGAAGCCATGCGGGCATCAAGCAGTGAAAATTCGTTTAATGATGGTCAGGGACAAGTATTCGTGGGGGTTTCACACAGTGAACTATTCCTGGCATTTGGTTCCTACTTCAGGGCCATTGATTGATATTATTCCCCATTCTTTCATCGACGCTTGCATAAGTTGTTGGTGGAGTACATACTCCTCGTTACATCCACATGCCGGGCGTTCACTCTAAGGGACTAGGTTATTTTTTTTTGGTTTCCTTTCACTTTGCATTTCACAGTGCAGCGCTAAGGCTTGCTGACAAGGGAGTACATTTCCTTGCGCGGAACGATGATGATGAATGATAAAAAACTTTTATAGAAGAATTGCATAACTGATATCATGAGCATAAATAACTAGTAGTTTCCCCTAGTTTATCTAAGAGATCACCCCCCCGGCTTTTGCGCGTCAAACCCCCCTACCCCCCTAAACTCGTAAGTTGTTATTTATTCCTGCAAACCCCCCGGAAACAGGAAAACCTCGAGCTGGGTATTTTGGCCCCCTAAAACGCATCTATTTATATAATATAATAATACTTTTGCTA